GTGCTCTTTTCCACATATTTATTTCATTGATATCCCAACGATCCTTTTACTCTTTTTTTAATCTCATATAACATATAAAAATAATATACTATTCTTATATATGTAGATATGTAGTGAAGAAGTATGAAACCATAAAAAACGAGTAATTGTCGGGAATTCTCAAATAGAACAGGATGCCTTTTTTTTTTAGATAATTGCTAATTTTTCCCGAATTGTTGTACATTTCAATCTGCATTAGTTATTCTACGTTGAAATATGAGTATCAGTCATTAACTACATATACACATATGGTCATATATGTATTACTATTATGTATTACAAATTATAATAAAATCACAAAAAAAAGAAGGAGGACCTAAAATGCGAAATCTAAAGACATACCTTTCCGTGGCACCCGTAGTAAGTACTCTATGGTTTGGTTCTTTAGCAGGTTTATTGATAGAGATCAATCGGTTATTTCCGGATGCGTTAATATTCCCCTTTTTTTCTTTATAGTAAGTGAGACGTGAAAGGGGTGAATAAAATCAATCAGAGCTATAATAAAAAATCTTTGACTAATAATTTTTTTATTTTTTTATAATAATTTAAATGAATAAAAGCGGATTCACCCTAGTCAAACTACGAACTCAGGGTTTAGAGACTAAAAATAAATTCTATTATAATTTATAATAGTGTGATAAATAAAAAGCAATACTTATAATAACAATATCATACAAGAGAATTCAATAAAAAATTTAATATTGTACATTAATTATAAGTATAAAGTTAGAAATCATTATATTACTTATTATTACTATATTGATAGATTGCAAGGAAATCTTTCATAATTGGATTTTACTTTATCAACGTCTATTTTTTTTTATTCTTCGCTTGGGAAAATGTAAAAAGAGAACGGTTGAGTCAATCAAAAATCCAAAGGAGGTTCATGGCCAGGGGTAAAGATGCTCGAGTAACGATTATTTTGGAATGTATCTCTTGTGTTCGAAGCCGCGTTAATAAGGAATCACAGGGCATTTCCCGATATATTACTCAAAAAAATCGACATAATACGCCTAGTCGATTGGAATTGAGAAAATTCTGTACCTCTTGTTACAAACATACAATTCACGGGGAGATAAAGAAATAGATCTAATCGGCCACTTGCACATCCGCCTTGCTTTCCAAAGAAGACGAAAAACTACATATTTTTTATAGCACTATATATTAAATTAATCTTATTTTATTTATATAAAAAAATATATAACGGATCCTATATTTCGTTAAATATAAAATAAACCATCCTTTTTTTAATTTGAAATCCTTTCTGATTCAATCAAAATATAATTAGGATTTTCAAGACAATGAATAAAACCAAATGGCTAAATACAAGCGGCTCCTTCTTAAATTTAAGCGATCTTTTCGTAGGCGTTTGCCCCCGATACAATCGGGGGATCGAATTGATTATAGAAATATGAGTTTAATTAGTCGATTTATTAGTGAACAAGGAAAGATATTATCTAGGCGAGTGAATAGATTAACCTTAAAACAACAACGATTAATTACTATTGCTATAAAACAAGCTCGTATTTTATCTTTGTTACCTTTTCTTAATAATGAGAAACAATTTGAAAGAAATGAGTCAACGTCTAGAACTACAGACCTTAGAATTCAAAATAAATAAGCTTGCTCTTCAATTGAATAAAAAAAACTTCAATCCGACTTCAAATGCGCATTGATATATATATTTTTTTTTTAAAGAAATACTTTTTTATTGAACGTGTTTATTTATTGTGACGACTTTATCATAATCATATGATATCCTATATTTTTTATACTAATTTATACTCCACCTTCTCAAATTCACTCATCGGAGAAACATTACACTGGATTCCTCGCAATCTCTTTATCTTCTTTTAAGATCTCGTTGTAAATCATATAAAGACAATTCCTATTTAATATAGCAATCTGTGCAAGTATTTTACGATTAAGAAGCAAGCGCCCCTTGTACAGATTGTGTATTAATCGACTATAACTATAGTATAGTTTATTGGTTCGAATTACTGCATTTATCCGAGTAATCCACAAACGACGAAAATTTCTCTTTTGCCTACCTCTATCTTGATGAGCCGAAACCAAAGCTCTTATTTTCTGTTGAATAATAGTCCGAGAAAGTCTTGAGTGAGCCCCTTTAAAACTTGCCGCAAATAAACGAATTTTGGTTCTACGTCTTCGGGCAATAAAGCCTCGTTTAATTCTAGTCATTGAATAAATGAAACTTTGGTGAATAACTAATTGATTTATTTTCTTTCAGTTATTTACTTTAACTTTCCTAATTTATTAATAACAAAACGGATTCTTCCAGTGTATAAAAAAATTTTCCAATGTCTTTTGCTACTATAACCTTCCTGACCACGATTTATTTATAGGCGTTTCGCCTCGAAATAAGAAATTTTATGATTCATACTAGATATCAAAAACATAGTAAATAAAATAGGTACAGTGGTTTCCTTCGTTTTTATGGTTGCTTCTTAACGGTGAGGTCCTCTCTATACACCGGAGCCTTCTCCCTCATTTCATTTAATCAATCTTTCTTATTGTTAACTTGTACAGTTTACACCTTTAGGCTCTACCCATTATTATCCAGTACTAGGTTTTTCACAAAAAGACCAACATATACAGTAACGGTATTTTTTTTATTATGAGGATTCGCTGAGTAGCTGACCTTGTTAGTCCGTTCTTGCAGGAGTCAAGGGTATAGGGTATAATCCTTTTGCTTTTTAAATCATATTTCCCTGCTTAATGAATACCATTTTCTATCAATGGGGAATTCTTTCTCATCTTAAATTATAAATGTAAATGATTGGATTTGTACCAATGTCAACCATAAATTAATTTGATAGCGCAATCGAAGGCAAAGGATATGCTATATTTTTTTTAATATTTTACTTTTTAGTATGTATAATGAATGGTCTTCTTCCATTCTCTCCCATATCACTATTTATCATTACTTATACTTAATTCATTTTTATTTTTGCGTAGTCCATGATCTGAACGAGTCACACATACACCCTAGTACATGTTCCTCGTCGCTGAGGACATCCTCCAAGAGCGGGAGATTTGGTTACCTTTTTAATTGGCTGGCGTGTGTTTCTAATAAGTTGTTTAATAGTTGGCATATTGAATCGTATAAGAGAAAGGGATGGTTTAGATCGATCCTAACCGGAAAATTATGAATCCTGTTTTATTGAATCTATTAACTCCCGTAAGAAGGTAAAATATCACAGTATATACTTTTACTTTCGTAAAATATATCTTTTTTTTATTAAACCGCTACAAGATCAACAAGTCCGTGAGTTTGGGCTTCTATTGCTGACATAAAAACGTCTCTTTCCATATCTTCAGAAACAATCCATAAGGATTTGCCCGTTCTTTGTACATAAACCTTTGTGAGGGTTTCGCGCAGCGTCAGTAGTTCTTCTGCTTCCAAGATAAAATCACCCGTCGATGCCTGATAAAAAGAACTAGAAGGTTGATGGATCATTACCCTGATGAAATAACATAATAAATTATGATTCTACCATGAAAGAATAATATTAATCTAATAAAACTATATAAAAAATATAAATTTGAACAACCGTACGAGCATCTTTTCCATATTGCATACGGCTCCATAATGGATTAACTTTATTTACCTTAAATTTAAGAAATCTCAAATTATAGTGGTTATCATATTCACATAGGCAAATAATCCACTAACCACCCTTCTTTTTGTTTTTGGAGTAGTTAAAAAAATACTACGATGGTTCCGTTGCTTTATATATACATTTCCCCCATAATTTAGCAATCCCAAAGTTTCTTTTTTTTGTATTCTTTCAGAATAATATATTGTTAAGACTTTTTTGGTGTGAAAACAAAAAAGGTTTGTGACGCTCAAAAATGTCCCCTACTATGATTATATCAGATAAAATAGGAAATCCCCTTTATCTCATACTACTCTTTCGATACATAAGTTAACTATTTTTAATATTTGCAAAAAAAAACTATTAATAATTTAATATCGAATTCAAAGTGCCATGCTATTATTACTTAATAGTCCTATTTCATATATTGCGAAGGCATAGTCAGTCTTGTTTTCTTTTTTTTATCTCAAATAAAAAACTCAGTGGCGCTAAGCGTGCGGGAATGCTAGACGTTTGGTAATTTCTCCTCCGACCAGAATAAAGGATCCCATTGACGCGGCTAATCCTATGCATATTGTTTGTACGTCTGGTTGAACAAATTGCATAGTATCATAAATACCTAATCCAGGTATTACCCATCCGCCAGGAGAGTTTATAAACAAATACAGATCTTTAGTATCATCCTCTATACTTAGATATACCATAAGACCAATAAGTTGATTTGAGATCTCGGTATCCACATCTTGCCCTAAAAAAAGAAATCTTTCTCGATAAAGTCGGTTGAGTGGGCTAAAATTGTATTCCCTCGGAACCGTACATGCATCTTTTAATGCATACGGTTCAATACACATCGCGAAAAAAAAGAATCAATGTGTAGATTCTAGTTTTTTTAGAAATAAAGATTCACTAAACTTTTCGTACTAACTTCTTATTGATGTATTCTTTACATCATAATTTAATCCAAATTACAATGTAATTTTCTTGTTCCTGAATGGTCCTCTTGAATTCTTTTAGGTTTATGCTCTACTCCGAGTAAAGATCTAACCGGTTTTGATTTGTATATATAGGCCAAATACTTAACTACTACTTCTTTTTGCTACGATTTTTTTAATTAAAAATTTTTAAATGTCTCTCCCCAACTCTAATATTCAATGCATTCATCATATTACTCAATTTATTAACAGTTTTAGATCACTTATGTTTGTATATTATAATATAAATATAATAAAATATTATATTAACTATAAATCATAGATATATCATATATTAAGAATTGGTTTTTTCTAAACGGAGCCTGCGGAATATTTACTTTTATTGTTCGAACCAAAACAACCATAAATTAGTCTAATTGCTAATATTAATATGTATAGCCCCTAATAAATAGATTTTTTTCTACTTTGCATTTCACGCTCCAAATTTTTTATTATTGAATCCATCTTTCTTGGGCGAAAGAGGGGATATCTCAATCGGGTAAGAGAACGGGGAAATACCATATAACCAAATAGATCTGACAAGTCGCACTATACGTCAACCCACGATGCATCTTCTTCTCCAGGACTTCGAAAAGGTACTTTTGGAACACCAATAGGCATTAAACGAAAGAAAAATTAAGTACTATATTTCACTTTAATGTGAAAGCGTAAAAATGTATTTAGTGTCTTACTAATATTTTATCCAGAGATAAAAAAAATAATAAGTTCATAAATAAAGTAAGACAGAATGAATAAAATAAATTTTTTACAAATGGGTATTTTCCTTGGGATGATGAACAAATATATATGCAGTTAATCATATAAAAAACTATCACTGGCCCACCATTGCGTATTTGTACTTATCGGGTGTAGAATAAATCTGCTTCTTTTTATTCCTAGGAACAAAATAATTCTTTTTTGAATCCTTTACTCAACTAAAAACTTAAAGTAAGGTCCATAGTATAGTTTTTTTACAGTGCAATAAAGTTACATAGCGGCTATTTTTAATTGAAAAAAGGGAGTATTTTTATGGGTTTGCCTTGGTATCGTGTTCATACGGTTGTATTGAATGATCCCGGCCGTTTAATTTCTGTCCATATAATGCATACTGCTCTGGTTGCTGGTTGGGCCGGTTCCATGGCTCTATACGAATTAGCCGTTTTTGATCCTTCTGACCCTGTTCTTGATCCAATGTGGAGACAGGGTATGTTCGTTATACCCTTTATGACTCGTTTAGGAATAACCAATTCCTGGGGTGGTTGGAATATCACAGGGGGGACTCTAACAAATCCGGGTATTTGGAGTTACGAAGGTGTGGCTGGTGCACATATTGTGTTTTCTGGCTTGTGCTTTTTAGCAGCTATTTGGCATTGGGTGTATTGGGATCTAGAAATTTTTTGTGATGAACGGACAGGGAAACCCTCTTTGGATTTGCCCAAGATCTTTGGAATTCATTTATTTCTCTCAGGGGTGGCTTGCTTTGGTTTTGGCGCATTTCATGTAACAGGATTGTATGGTCCCGGAATATGGGTATCTGATCCTTATGGACTAACGGGGAGGGTACAAGCTGTAAATCCAGCGTGGGGTGTGGAAGGTTTTGATCCTTTTGTTCCGGGAGGAATTGCTTCTCATCATATTGCAGCAGGAACTTTGGGCATATTAGCGGGTCTATTCCATCTTAGTGTCCGTCCGCCCCAACGTCTATACAAAGGATTACGTATGGGAAATATTGAAACCGTCCTTTCCAGTAGTATCGCTGCCGTTTTTTTTGCAGCTTTTGTAGTTGCTGGAACTATGTGGTATGGCTCTGCAACTACCCCGATTGAATTATTTGGTCCCACTCGTTATCAATGGGATCAAGGCTATTTCCAACAAGAAATATATCGAAGAGTTAGTGCGGGGTTAGCTGAAAAGCAAAGTTTATCTGAAGCTTGGTCTAAAATTCCCGAAAAATTAGTTTTTTATGATTACATCGGCAATAATCCTGCAAAAGGAGGATTATTTAGAGCGGGTTCAATGGATAGCGGGGATGGAATAGCTGTTGGGTGGTTAGGACACCCTATCTTTAAGGATAAAGAAGGTCGTGAACTTTTTGTACGTCGTATGCCTACTTTTTTTGAAACATTTCCTGTTGTTTTGGTAGATGGAGACGGAATTGTTAGAGCGGATGTTCCTTTTAGAAGGGCGGAATCTAAATATAGTGTCGAACAAGTAGGTGTAACTGTTGAGTTCTATGGTGGTGAACTCAATGGAGTAAGTTATGGTGATCCTGCTACTGTGAAAAAATATGCTAGACGTGCTCAATTGGGTGAAATTTTTGAATTAGATCGGGCTACTTTGAAATCCGACGGTGTTTTTCGTAGCAGTCCTAGGGGTTGGTTTACTTTTGGACATGCTTCTTTTGCTCTGCTCTTCTTCTTCGGACACATTTGGCATGGCGCTCGAACCTTGTTCAGGGATGTTTTTGCTGGTATTGACCCGGATTTGGATGCTCAAGTGGAATTTGGAGCATTCCAAAAACTTGGGGACCCTACTACAAAAAGACAAATAGTCTGATACAATAGATATATATTTTTTGTATTGAGTTTTTAAATTTTGATATAGGCTACCAAAAAAGCTTGATTTGAATCTTTGACTCTTGTCTTGCTCTTTCTTTATCCAGAAGACGATCTCAAATAAACAGGTATGGAAGCTATAATTGTAAATTACGCTCGAATTTATGGAAGCTTTGGTTTATACATTCCTCTTAGTCTCAACTCTAGGAATAATTTTTTTCGCTATATTTTTTCGAGAACCGCCTAAAGTTCCAACTAAAAAAACAAAATGATTTTTCTGTATCTCAATTGAAAGTAACGAACCTTCCAAAATTGGAAGGCTCATTACTTCAACTAGTCTCCGTGTTCCTCGAATGGATCTCTTAGTTGTTGGGAGGGTTGCCCAAAAGCAGTATATAAGGCGTACCCAGTAAAACTTATAAGTAAACCAGATAGAAAGATGGCAACTAATGTAGCTGTTTCCATTTTTATATAATTTCAAGACCACAATGGTCTATGCTAAGATAATTTATTTATAACCGAATGATATACAAAGTCAACAGATCTCAATTAATATAAAATAGGATTTATGGCTACACAAACCGTTGAGGGTAGTTCTAGATCTGGTTCAAGACGAACTAGTGTCGGGGCTTTATTGAAACCGTTGAATTCAGAATATGGTAAAGTAGCTCCCGGGTGGGGAACTACACCGTTAATGGGTATTGCAATGGCTTTATTTGCCATATTCTTGTCTATTATTTTGGAGATTTATAATTCTTCTATTTTACTGGATGGAATTTCAATGAATTAGATTCTATTAAGTTAACGAGTTTTTCAAGCTAAGACAGACCCCTTATTTTTATCCCATAGATTTGGCAGTTCGACCGTGAAATTTCTTTGTTTCTGTATTTCTGCAATATGAGTGTGTGACTTGTTAGAATGGATCCTATAGATAGTACAGAGGTAGATCTGTGATCTTGATAGAGATGGTTTTATTTCGTCAGATACTCTCATTATATGTTCGTATCTGAAGCACGGAATATATATAATATTACAAAGTAGTTAGAACTATGATTCATACTTAATATTCAGACTTCGTAGCCGGCTTTACACATCTTTTTTAAACTCTTGGTTATGCTTATTTTGATCAAAATCTAAAGATACCTTTGGATTTTTAGTCATTATCTCTTTTCATTGAATAAATGATGATCCAATGGTTCTTACTCACAGAATTTGCGGACTTAGTTTGACTGGGTTTTATTTACTCATCGTGGTTCTAATATGAACCTGAGGTTGTAATTCATTCATAGGTTTTAACAAGAGAATTCCTATCAATAATAAAGAAAACAGTTGTAAAGTCTCATTACACACAAAAAAATAACAAAAATAGGAAATTTTAGAAGATTCAAGAGGCCTCAACATATAAATGAAGGAGCCGACTTGATATGTTGGCATTATAACCACAATAAAAAACTTTCGGGTTTTTATTCGTTCGTATCGTCAGAAAAGAGTTAATTGTACGATTAGGCAGTTTAAAATACATATCCGATAGAATTTTCTATTTTGGTCTTTATGTTCGAGCCGTACGAGATGAAATTCTCATATACGGTTCTCAGAGGGGAGTACCTCGGTTTACCTATCTCAATAAAATCTATGATTGGTTCGAAGAACGTCTTGAGATTCAGGCAATTGCTGATGATATAACTAGTAAATATGTTCCTCCTCATGTAAACATATTTTATTGTCTAGGAGGAATTACGCTTACTTGTTTTTTAGTACAAGTAGCTACAGGGTTTGCTATGACTTTTTATTATCGTCCGACAGTTACGGATGCTTTTGCTTCTGTTCAATATATAATGACTGAAGCTAACTTTGGTTGGTTAATCCGATCAGTTCATCGCTGGTCGGCAAGTATGATGGTACTCATGATGATCCTACACGTATTTCGTGTGTATCTCACGGGGGGCTTTAAAAAACCTCGTGAATTAACTTGGGTTACCGGTGTGGTTTTGGCTGTATTGACCGCATCTTTTGGTGTAACAGGTTATTCTTTACCGTGGGACCAAATTGGTTATTGGGCTGTAAAAATTGTAACAGGCGTGCCAGAAGCTATTCCTGTAATAGGGTCGCCCGTGGTAGAGTTATTGCGTGGAAGTGCTAGTGTGGGACAATCCACTTTGACTCGTTTTTATAGTTTACACACTTTTGTATTACCTCTTCTTACTGCCGTATTTATGTTAATGCATTTTCTAATGATACGGAAGCAAGGTATTTCTGGCCCTTTATAGATAGTCTCTCATAGCTATTTGTAATTAATCATTCATTAATTCGGGAAGAAACAAAAATATTTTATTGCTACAAATATGTCTTATTGACAAGAATCAGACATGTATTTGGATATTTCTCTTCAGCTCTAGAAAAATAAAGAAGTTTATTATTTATTTTATTCGACACTCATAGTTGAAGTGAATTTTTGGAAGATTAAATGGATTATGGGAGTGTGTGACTTGAACTATTGATCGGGCTGTGCAGAATCCATATTTTTATCTGCCACATTTGAATTCCTAACCAAAAATGTGTCTTTGTTCCAACCAGCGTGAAAGCCCCATACAGAAGTATAGGCTGGTTCGTTTGAAGAGAATCCTCTTTTTCTATGATCAAACTTAATCATATCATGTATGAACAGGCTCCGTAAGATCCAGTACAAAGAATAAGTGATGTGGCATAATTTTTATTATTTATGTTTTATTTTATATATTTCACTTACTTAATAGTATATAAATGGATTCATTTCCTTTGCATTGACTGGATTTATTATACTATCGGAGTGAAACAA